CCCCATTATATTTTATATAAAAAAAATATGGAATATAAATAAAATAGTGCAAAGAGAAGGCTCGGTTCAAAGTTGTTCAAGAATAGTGGCGTTTATTTTCTTGACCTTAGAATTCGTCAGTTCTATTTCTCGATGGAGGCAAAGAAGGGATAGGGATATAACTCAGCGGTAGAGTGTCACCTTGACGTGGTGGAAGGCATCAGTTCGATCCTGATTATCCCTAACCCCAAATGTGAGTTTTTCTATTTTGACTTCCCCCCCCGCCGGGATTGAATGAGAATGGATAAGAGGCTCATGGGATTGACGTGAGGGGGCAGGGATGGATATATTTCTAGGAGCGAACTCCGGGCGAATATGAAGCGCATGGATACAGGTTATGCCTTTGGAATGAAAGAGAATTCCGAATCCGCTTTGTCTACGAACAAGTAAGCTATAAGTCAGATCAAGTAAGTCAGAATATTCATTACAATATTCTCGGGACCTATCGTATATAAATAAATGAAAATATCGTATATAAATAAAGAAATTCGAAATAAAGAAATATATCTCTATCTTATACTTAGACGACGAACAAGGAAGCTATAAGTCAGAATATTCATTACATTACAATATTAATCTATATATATACAATAAGATAGAGAATCAGATATTTCTATAGACGTAGTAGAGGGTCCCATTAGCATGCATCCAGTAGGAATTGAACCTACGAACTCTCCAATTATGAGTTGGGCGCTTTAACCATTCAGCCATGGATGCTTAGTAGAGATCCTCGTACATGGTGAATAACCAAATTCCAATTGAAATGAAATCTGTATATTAATATTTCTATAGGGCGATTAGATTCGAATCCATATTATTTAAGAATCTATTATAATAAGATATACGATCGATCATATACTTGACAATTTCTATCTAAAAAGTTTAGATTCTTTTTTTTATAAAAAAAGAAATAGAATTGATTCTAATAAGATATATCATCGATCATATAGTTGACAATTTCTATCTAAAAAGTTTAGATTATTATCTTTTTTTTTTTTTTTTTTTTTTTTTTTTTTTTTTTTTTTTTTTTTTTTTTTTATACTTGACAATTTCTATCTAAAAAGTTTAGATTCTTTTTTTTATAAAAAAAGAAATAGAATTGATTCTAATAAGATATATCATCGATCATATACTTGACAATCACTATATATTCAAGTTAGAATATATTCTTTTCAATAAAAAATATTTTTAGTGGATTGGAGGGACCACTATGAGAATTTTGGTTATACAAGGGCGTATTTTACAAATACGCCCAATCTCACAGATTTTTATTTTTCTGGCTTTTTTCTGTTTTTTCCGTATATTGTGGGTTTCACTAAAGAAAACAATTTGCCGTCTTATTGTGTTCGGGAAAGAGGATCCACGATATATCCCTCTTCGCAAATTAGGCTTATCGAAAAGAGTAGCTGATGTACTTATTAAAAAAGAAGAACTAATTTCTCTTAATCTATTAATAATGGTGGTAATCTACGATCGCGAGTACCTCCTAGAAATAGAAGATTTGGACAAGAAAGATAAAGAAGAAATTTTCAGAAAAATAGACGAATTTATTAATAATTCATGGGCTTTAACGGCCTTATTCTATTGTAACTTTGATAAACTGAACCTGAAACCGTGGTGGTATAGGTTGATAGTCTATATCTCTAGAAAAAGAAAAGACCCGGCTTTTTTCTTTATTTCAGAATTGAAGTTATCTACCCGAATAACTAGTTTTTTCATGGAAGAAAAGATCTATACTATCGAGGATCTTCTAATCATTATAAAAGATACTCACAGTTCCAAGTGGAAGAGACTTCTACAATCAGAAGATTTCGAATATTTGGCATATTTAGATTTCCTCGAGATCTATGGAACCATACACTATTTTCTTCATTGTTAAAGACAGACAGTCTCCGGGCGAATATTAAGCGCCTGGGTACAGGTGGAATGAAAGAGAATTTCCGAATCCGCTTTATTTACGAACAATTAAGCTATAAGTCAGATCAAGTAAGTCAGAATATTCATTACAATATTCTCGGGACCTATCGTATATAAATAAATGAAAATATCGTATATAAATAAAGAAATTCGAAATAAAGAAATATATCTCTATCTTATACTTAGACGACGAACAAGGAAGCTATAAGTCAGAATATTCATTGAAAGGGTCTCGGAGACCCAGGAAAACATAAGATCATAAAAAGAATGCTTAAGAGCATAAGCACATGGATAAGGTCACACTAATACGTTAATTTTGGATCCAAATTCGAGATTTTTTTCTATCCCTGGGTAGGGGCTAGAACTAAAAAATTTTATCCTAAAACCCCTATCGGAGATACCAAAAAATGAATCAATTTGGAAAAATGCTGCTGGCGCTAGCCAGCTGGATCAAAATCAACCAAAAGGAAATATTGGGATTCCTTTGGGATATAGCCCTCTGGAGTCGCGCACTAATCCTGACAACTTTTCTTATATCTATAAA